AGCGAGAATTGATTTTCCTTGATACCTAACATAATGCATGAAAGGATACTTGAACAACCATAGATTGGACTGAAAGGCCTTAGCAAAAGCTTCTACAAGTACAAGATGTTCTAGTTTTCCATAGAAAAAGATTCGTTCAAGAAGGGTTCCAGAAGACGTTGAGCATAAATGATAAGATTGGTTACGAAGAAAGACGAAGATGGATTCATATTCACATAGATGAAAATTATATAGGACGAAAAAAAACCTTTGAGTTCTTTTTGAAAAAAAAGAACTGGCTTTATTTGGAGTATTCGAACTAGGATACTCGTGGAGAAAGAATCGTAATAAATGTAAAGAAGAAGCGTCTTTTACCCAGTAGCGAAGAGTTTGAACCAATATTTCCAGATGGGCTGGGTAGGGTATTAGTATCTCTAACACATAAATTAAATGTGAAAATTTGTCCTCTAAAAAAGGGAATATTGAATGAATTGATCGTAAATTATGAGATTTAACTATCCCTTTCCTTTCTAGCGAAGATAATAATCGGAGATAAAACGGAATTTCTACAATGACTGTAAATCCTTCTGATATCATTTGAAAATTAAAATTCTTGTTGCGCCCAAAAAATATATTTTGGTTAAAATCATTAGCAAAAAGAATCAAATGATTCTGTTCATACTGATACATTCGCTCAATTGCACGTTTCACAATTAGTAAGCTGAATTTATTAGAACCTGCATTTTCCAACAAAATGGATGTATCTCTATTTATTTTATTTAAACCATGATCATGCGCAAGTGCATAAATATACTCCTGAAAGATAAGTGGATATAAGAAATAGTGTTGTTGATATCTATTTAGCTTTAAATATCTTTGGAATTCCTCCATTTAAAATTATAATTGAACTAAAGGTAGAGGATTTTGGGGGTTATCAATGAAACATAGTGCGATACAGTCAAAACGAGGTATTCTAGTAATAAACGAATAGATACCTCGGATACAGGTAAACTTATCAACGGATTCTCTATCCTCTCTTTTACATTTAAACGAATAAGTTTATGTTCGTTTAGGATAACAAAATACTTAGAAATCCTTTATTTTTTCAACCTAATCGCTCTTTTGATTTTGGAATTGTTTATCAATATACTGTTTCTTCTACACACACATTTCCATTCCATAATGGAAAATGTCAATAGTTAGGATTCATTAAAAAATAAAGAATCCGTTCATGAGATAATCCCTTCCCGTATCAGGCACTAATACATTTTTAACGTCTAATTAGATCGGGTAATCGTTCAAATTAAGAACAGAAGCTCGTTGCTTTTTCCCTATAATCAATAAATTGAAGCCATTAGGGCTCTATCTCTATCCATTTATTCATCCGACCCAACTTTAAATTGAATTCATTTTGTTCCGTTTCAAAAAAGAACACAAGGGTTTGTACCGATTCGGAAAGAATGAAATATTCTCAGAACTCTTCGTTGATCCGACATGCTATTTTTTCCATTCATTCCCTTTCAGGATCAGTCGTGGTCTTCCAAACTCTACCGATGGTATGGACGAATCCCTCGCTTCATCCAAATGTGTAAAAGATCCTAGCCGCACTTAAAAGCCGAGTACTCTACCGTTGAGTTAGCAACCCGAATAGAAAAAGGTTCTGTAGATACAATCAAAATAAAAAAAAGATAGATAAATGTCAAATTTATAGACCACCCCTTAGTTCTTATGTTATCGACTTTTCAATTAAAACACCTATTCTTATTATATCTTAGCTCAAATTGTATTAAAGAGAATCCAATGAATCCCATCATTTAAATAATGTAATTTAAATAATGTAAGGTAAAAATAAAACCTCTGGGACAGAAAAAAATTTATCTACTTATCAGTATGAATTATATTTGTTCGATACACTGTTGTCAATATAAATGTTGAAAAAAGAATACAATGGAAAAACAAAATAAATGGAATTTACTATTAAAAATTTCAGATTTATATTTATACTATTAAAAAAGGGCTTGTGTTGGATTGGCACTACATAGATGAAAAAAGTTTAGATAGAGGAATAAAAAAGGAAAAGGAAGAAGTCTAAAAAAAATATCAGATTTATTTTATTCAATCAATAAATCAATAATAAGTAACTAGAATAAAAAAAGGAGTATTCCTTGGTTATTACTTATTAGTAGAGTTCCAACGAAAACCGACCAATTGAAGGAATTCCCATAATTTTATATTTCTAGGATCAAACAACTCGGGTTTTGTCGTTCTAGAACATGAAATTTTATAGAAGCAATGAAAAAAAGATATGAGTAGAATCCAAAAAGGGAAAAAATATATATAAATCCAAAAATTTATATAAGAATTACTACCCCTTTATTAAATATTAAATTTTGTTTGATTAGGACCAAGCTCCTTAAAAAACTCCGCCTTTTTTAAAATATCCCGAACAGTTCCTGTGGGCTGAGCGCCCTTTTCAAGGAAATTTATAATAGCGGGAACGTTTAAATAACTTTGATTCTTT